CGGGTTAATGAAAAGAAGTTAATAAAATGAGTTTCAAACTTAAATCTTAAGTTTGGATTAAAAATCCGGTTTATTTTAGTTTTATCTTTTCTCCCACCTTCAGAAAAATAAAACATAGACATTTCGCCTATCATTAGAATTTTCTGAAAGGTAACTATCTCAGTTTCATATCATATAGAAATTTATATAGAATTTTTGAAAAAGACTTTCGAAAGGAAAGACTTACTATCTTTGGGATCTGATCCTACACCGCTGCTCAATACCTTAGTGGATCGACTCTATTACATAAGTGGATTCCTAACGTTTGTCTCACATCATGACATAAGTAAGCAGTTATTTTTGTATCGGCGCAAAACCTTGCTAATTGATCTTTACGGTGCTTACTCTATCAATTAGATCCTTTACCCATAGAATAAAACAGCTAGGCATATCTATTTCTTCATATTTCAACTTCTATGAAGTTTCTTTCTTTTCTACAGCTGATAAAAATCGTTGTTTTAGACAATGCATATGTAGAAAGCCCTTTTCTAGTATTTACTAGTGAATTTGATCTTTATTTACTTTTTTATTTCTATAGTGGAGATAGTCGCACGTAATGACAGATCACGGCCATATTATTAAAAGCTTGTGGTAAGAATGGGTTTCGTTCGAGCGCTCGAAAATAATATTCCAAAGCTTTCGTGTGTTCACCATTACTTGTGTGTATAAGTCCTATGTTATAGAGTATATAACTTCGGTCATAGGGATCAATTTCTAGTCGCATAGCTTCATAATAATTCTGTAAAGCTTCCGCATAATTCCCTTCGGATTGAGCTGACATCCGTTACGGTCGTCATTCAATTCACAGAATCTCCGTTACAGAACCGTACATGAGATTTTCATATCATACGGCTCCTCCCTTATGTGCATAATGATAAAATGATAAAGAAGATGAAAATCTTCTCATTATGAACTGAGTAGGGCTAGTGTTTTTACAAGAAATCTCTAGCCAACCTTCCTGCAAGAGATCTTTTCTTAACATCAAACGTATTGGTACTAGAGAGAAAAGATAACTCCAACAATTTCTTTGTTCTCAACGCTTCCCAATGTCCAGGAATTAGTCACTTCAACAGCCTTCGATGGTTATACGGGTATCCAAAATACAAACGAGATGGATGTTTGTTGTCCCAACCATTCTTTTAGTCCCAAGCTTCTAAAGAAAGGGATAATTTATAACAAAGTTTTCGTGTTGTTAATTTCTAGGTGTAGTGCTTCTTCCCCTCTGCTACCTATTGGTACTAGTGGACTAGGATTGACCTGTAATACCGAACCTATAGGTATAACCTTTCGCTCAATACTAGAATCGAGAATTGAAACATAGCATCTGAGGCTGCATTAATCGAGGATACACGACAGAAGGAATTGTTCTATTTCCAAACTTTACCTTCTACAAGCGTAGATTTTTTTATTTTCTTTTTTTCCCGATCACGAATCATGTGTATTTCTCGTAAAACTGAGAGTAAAAAAAAAGTCAAATCGCACCATCTCTGTAATAGGTAAATGCCTCTTTTTCTCCTGAAGTTGTCGGAATTATTCGTAATAAGATATTGGCTATAATCGAAAAGGTTTTATCAATAAAATTTCCATTTATCCGCGATCTAGACATAGGTAGCAATCCATTCTATCATTGTTCTCATTACTTCTCGGGGGAAAATGATCCCACAAGGAAAAGAATTTTACAGTACGAAATAACATAAAAACAGATTCATTATCATTAAAAAAATATGGTCCTTCTATTCAATATTAAAAAATTCAATATTCAAATTGTTCTTTTTTACATTACAGGAATTGATTGATAAGAATTAATAAATAAATATTGGGAACCGCATTGGATTCCATCTTACTGGAATAGTCTATCAACGAAAGAAACTATTCTTATTTGATTGAAGTTACAGCTTAGAAAAACCTAAGTTGATTGAATTATGATACAAAGAAGAAAAAGGATCGAATAATCATTGTATGATGAAAATGGGCCTACTTTTTTTGTGTTGTGTACTTAGCGGATATCACTATACAATCAACTATAAAAAAATTGTTTATCAATTTGTATTTTTAATAGATAGATGGGATAAGGATTTTTGTTGATAACTCTAAAACTGGCCTCAAAAGCAATTTGAGAATTCTTCTGGTATGGAATCGTAGTCTAAATAGAATCATGATCTAAAGATATCCATTAACCATAGTCTATAAAATATAGACCCCTAGCTCAGTCGATTCATTAGAATTTCTAATTTATTGATTTAATGCGGTCGGTATAGTATAAATAGATAATCAGAAAAAGAAGATAACATTGTTTTTGTTTTTGCAAACATGAATAGAATTTTTTTAACAGTTTTTATCAGAAAAAATTTTTCTATTTATCTACCCAGCCTAGAAGGAAAGATCCTGCTTTTATTATGATGAAAAATTTTCTATTTTTATCGCTTTCTAGTTAGAATTGATTGATTGTACCTACCCAATAATCTAATTCTAATATGAATAATTCACTATTCACTCGATTTTCGGTTTTTAGGTCATAATCATTATGTAGGAGAGATGGCCGAGTGGTTGAAGGCGTAGCATTGGAACTGCTATGTAGGCTTTTGCTTACCGAGGGTTCGAATCCCTCTCTTTCCTTACCTTCACCTAATTTACCGATCTTACTAACCACAATAGATCAATAGATCAAATAGCAATATATGACTATTCCAACAGTTAGACCTTTCTTTGATATGGATTCTCTATTCCTAATGGCTGTGGTACGGAAAATACTGTTAAAGAAACGAGTAGACAAGGAATGAAAATATCCCTCTCGGTCTATGACACCTAAATGGAAGAAAAATTCGGAGCAAACCCTTAATTTATCTTAACCTTAGGTTAATTTACTTCGCCGAAAGGGAGGAAAAAAGGTTATTCTTATTAGTCTTTATTTTCTTTTTGTTAGGTTTAAGTCTGACGAGAATAATATTCTACAACCAGCAATTCATTTATTTTTAAACCGACCCATTTACTATCTATTATTTGATTGACTAATCCTTTATATTGGAATGGTTGAAGAGTCAAATGGTTTGGCAATTCCTCATGAGGGGATGAATCGAGAGAATTTTGAATTAGAGCTCTAGATTTTTGTTCATCTCTCGCCGCAATAGTATCTCGGGGTTTGCAGCGATAACTTGGTATATCTACTATACGACCGTTGACTAAAATATGTCTATGGTTAACTAATTGGCGAGCTCCCGGAATAGTCGGGGCCATACCCAACCGAAAAAGGATGTTATCCAGACGCATTTCAAGTAATTGTAGTAAAACCTGACCTGTTGACCCCTTTGCCTTTCCGGCGATACGAACGTATTTAAGTAATTGTCGTTCTGTAAGACCATAATGAAAACGCAATTTTTGTTTTTCTTCTAGGCGAATACGATATTGGGATTTTTTCCCGGAACGCGATTGGTTTCTAAGATCACTTCCAGCTCGGGGCCTTTTATTAGTTAGTCCTGGTAAAGCCCCCAGGCGACGTATTTTTTTGAAACGAGGACCTCGGTAACGCGACATAAAGACTCCTTATTTATATTTAATTATTAATATTAATTAATTAATTCTTATTGATGAAATTTCATTCTACAGAATAAACCTAAACTAAAAATGAACTAAATTCTAAATAAAGCCAAATTTACTGAAGTATTATTCTATTATTAATATTAATTAAAGAATAATGAGATGAGTTGAATAAATATCCAGTTTTCTATATATAGAAAAAGAAAAGGATTCTTTTCGTGAGATAGTTGGAAATTCCTATCCTATAACATAATAAATCAATGGCTTTTGCGAAAAGAAGAAGACATTTTTTTTTTCACTTTGATTTCAAAGATGCATTATCAATCATGTAAAAAATAAAATAAATAAATAGAGAAAAGCCGACTATCGGAATCGAACCGATGACCATCGCATTACAAATGCGATGCTCTAACCTCTGAGCTAAGCAGGCTCACATAACATAAATTCGACATGCAGAGGAATTCAATAAACTCTTAGAATCTTTGCTATTAACTATTTTAATTCTTGGCTATTCATATTCGCTATTTATAACATAATTCATATTTAATATGAAATTAATTAATATATTAAATTAAACAATAGAATAGAATAATTCTAATTTCAAATAATAATAACTGTTAAATATTATAGAACATAACGATTAATCTAGCGATATATAATTTCAATTTTTATATTATTTTAATTTATTTAAATTTAAAATAATATAAATAAATTAAAGAATCGACCGTTCAAGTATTTGAAAATTCATGGGTAAATGAGTGGAAGAGAGACAGATGTATAGGGTATGTATCCACCTATATTGAATTGCGGATACAGAAATGATAAAATCGTTTTTGATTGGACCGAATACGAGCCTCCTATAGAAGATGAAAGAAGATACACAAGAAATCACAAAGAGGAGAAAACACTTTTTCGAGACAGGCATCTATCTAATGAATTCAACGGTTCCGGTATAAATGAAAGAAAAAAGGGACGGGATCACAATGAGATTTTCATCTCAAAAGGGGGATATGGCGAAATCGGTAGACGCTACGGACTTAATTGGATTGAGCCTTAGTATGGAAACTTACTAAGTGATAACTTTCAAATTCAGAGAAACCCTGGAATTAATAAAAATGGGCAATCCTGAGCCAAATCACGTTTTCCGAAAACAAACAAAGGTTCAGAAAGCGAAAATCAAAAAGGATAGGTGCAGAGACTCGATGGAAGCTATTCTAACGAATGGAGTTAATTGTATTACATTGGTATAGGAATCCTTCTATCGAAACTTCAGAAAAGTGAAGGATAAGCCTGTATACATAATACAGAAGAATTGGTGTGAATCGATTCCATATTGAAGAAAGAATCCAATATTAATTGATCAAACCATTCACTCCATAATCTGATAGATTTTTTGAAGAACTGATTAATCGGACGAGAATAAAGAT